CGAATCGTCTATTCAAATTCGATTTTTGGATTGTGCAACTTACTCATTGACAGAAAAAAAGATTAAAAATCTAACTAATAGAACAAACACAATCATAACTGAAATAGAAAAAATGAAAAAAGATAAGCAAATAGGGTTTCTAACTCGAGAGATAAATATTAGCCCGACCAAAATAAGTTATGAAGATAAAAGATTAGAATCACCAAAAAACATTTGGCGGATATTAAAAAGAAAAAATCTTCGATTACTGCGTAAATTACATTTTTTTTTTAAATTTTTGATTGAAAAACTATACATATATATCTTTCTATGTATCATTATTATATTTAGAATCATTGCGGAGCTTCTTCCTAAATTAAAAAAAAAAGATTTGAATAAATACATTTACAATAATGAAGCAAATCAAGAAAGAATTGATAAAACAAATCAAAGTATAATTAACTTTATTTTGACTATAAAAAAGTCACTTTGTATTATTAATAAAAATTCACATATTTTTGGGGACTTATCTTACTTGTCACAAGCATATGTATTCTACAAATTCTCACAAATCCAAGTCAGTAACTTATATAAGTTAAGATCCGTCTTTAACTATTACGGAACATCTTTTTTTCTTAAGAATGAAATAAAAGAGTATTTTGTTGGAACGCAAGGAATATTTGATTCCGAATTAAGACAACATAAAAACCTTCGAAATTCTTTAATTAATGAATGGAAAAACTGGCTAAAGGTTCATTATCAATATGATTTATCTCAGATTAGATGGTCTAGATTAATATCACAAAAATGGCGAAATAGAGTCAATCAATATCAATGTCGTATGACTCAAAATAAAGATTTAAACAAATGTGATTCATATGAAAAAAACCGATTCATTCAATATGAAAAACAAAATTATTTTGAAATAGATTCATTACTAAAAAAAAACAAAAAATTAAAAAAACAATATCAATATGATCTTTTATCGTATAAATCTATTAATTATGAAGATGAAAAAAACTCATATATTTATGGATTGCCATTACAAGTAAATAAGAACAAAAAGATTTCTTATACTTACACACCTAAACGTAAACTATTTGATATGATAGAAGGTATCCTTATCAATAATTATCGAGTAGAAAATAATAGTATAGATATAAAAAAAAGTCCGGATCGAAAATCTTTTTATTGGAAAATTATCCATTTTTGTCTTACAAAGAAGATTGATATTAAGGCTTGCGTTAATATTGATACCATCACTAAGAGGAATCAAAATACTAAGATTAGTGTTAATAATTATCAAATAATCGATAAATTTGATAAAAAAAAAAAAGGTCTTTTTTATCTCACGATTCATCAAGAAATTCACCCATTCAATCAAAAACAAAAAAAGTCTCTCGCTGATTGGATGAGAATGAATGACGAAATACTAAGTCGCCCCATATCGAATCTTGCATTTTTGTTATTCCCAGAATTTGGGATATTTTATAATACATATAAGATTAAACCCTGGGCCATACCAATCAAATTACTTCTTTTCAATTTTAATGTAAACCAAAATGTTAATAAACATAAAAGCATCACTGAAAATAAAAAAATATCTCTTTTTTTATTTTCGAAAAAAAAAACTCTTAAATTAGAAAATAGAAATCAAGGAGAAAAAGAATTAGTCGAAAAACCATATATTAAATCCGCTCTCTCAAACCAAAAAAAAGATGGTGAACAAAGTTCTCCGGGATCAGACATGAAAAAACGTAGAAACAAAAAGCAATACAAGACTAACATAGAAGCAGAGCTTGAGTTTTTCTTAAAAAAGTATTTGCGTTTTCAATTGAGCTGGAATGATTCTTTAAATCAAAGAATAATCAATAACATAAAAGTATATTGCCTCCTCCTTAGACTGAACAGTCCAAACGAAATTGCTATATCCGCTATTCAAAGAAAAGAAATGAATCCGCATATTCTGATGATCCAGAAGGATTTAACTCTTACAGAATTTCTAAAAAGCGGAATATTTATTATCGAACCAGTTCATCTGTTTGTAAAAAATGATGGACAATTTTATATATATCAAACCATAGGTATTTCATTGGTTCATAAGAATAAGCACCAAATTAATCAAAGATACCTAGAAAAAAGTTATGGCTATGCTGACAAGAATAAGAAGAATTTTTATGAATCCATTGCAATACATCAAAAAATGACTGGAAATATAGACAAAAATCATTATGATTTGCTTGTTCTTGAAAATATTTTATCCCCGAAGCGTCGTAGAGAATTGAGAATTCAAATTTTTTTGAATTATAGGGATATAAACAGTATCTATAGAAATACAGTATTTTTCAATGGAAATAGGATAAAAAATTGCGTGTTGAATAAAAAAAAAAATTTTGATAACGATAAAAAGAAACTAATTAAATTAAAGTTTTTTCTTTGGTCCAATTATCGATTAGAAGATTTAGCTTGTATGAATCGCTATTGGTTTGATACCAATAATGGTAGTCGTTTTAGTATGACCAGGATTCATATGTATCCGTGATTGCAAATTTATTAATGGTACATTTTTACTATATTCTCGAGTATATGAAGACAAAGAAATAAACATACCCATTATCTTACATTTCATCCTGATACACAATACTTACTAATTTAATGAGTCATTGTATTATATTATTAATATTAATTCGATCTAGAAATGAATCAACAAAATCTTCTTATTTATTTGAAGATCTATTATTTTTTGTGAATACAGAAATAGACCATACTTTTGTATACGGTATCCGATTCGAATCCAATTAATTTTTTAAATTATATTGATTACTAAAGTTTGACAAAAATAAGAAATTCTTAACGAGATTAAGAGTCTTGTGTATATCAAATTCAAATGAGTGGCATTATTATTACTGATCAAGAAATATATCGATAAAAATATCTAAAAAAAAAAGAGAAAGGGACGATTCATTTTTATGATAAAAAATGCATTCATTTCCATTTTTTCGCAAGAAGAAAAAGAAGAAAACAGGGGATCCGTTGAATTCCAAGTATTGAGTTTCACCAATAAAATAAGAAGACTTACTTCACATTTAGAATTGCACAGAAAAGACTATTTATCTCAAAGGGGTCTACGTAAAATGCTGGGAAAACGTCAACGGTTGCTGTCTTATTTGTCAAATAAAAATAGAGTACGTTATAAATACTTAATTAATCAATTGGGTATTCGGGAATCCAAAATTCGTTAATTTGAAAAGTCATTTTGAATTATTTGATTTATTAGATCTTGAATTTTGATGAACTTTTTTTCGTTTTGCGCAATTCATGGAAGAATGAATCGAGGAAAAACTTATGAATATACCAGCTACAAGAAAAGATCTCATGATAGTCAATATGGGCCCCCACCACCCGTCAATGCATGGTGTTCTTCGACTCATCGTTACTCTGGACAGTGAAAATGTTATTGACTGTGAACCAATATTGGGTTATTTACACAGGGGGATGGAAAAAATTGCGGAAAACCGAACAATTATACAATATCTTCCTTATGTAACTCGTTGGGATTATTTAGCTACTATGTTCACAGAAGCAATAACTGTAAATGGGCCAGAACAGTTAGGAAATATTCAAGTACCTAAAAGAGCCAGTTATATCAGAGTAATTATGTTGGAATTGAGTCGTATAGCTTCTCATCTGTTATGGCTCGGCCCGTTTATGGCAGATATTGGTGCACAAACTCCTTTCTTCTATATTTTCAGAGAAAGAGAATTTATATATGATCTATTCGAAGCTGCCACTGGTATGAGAATGATGCATAATTATTTTCGTATCGGAGGAGTAGCGGCTGATCTACCTCATGGGTGGATAGATAAATGTTTGGATTTCTGCGATTATTTTTTAACAGGAGTTACTGAATATCAAAAACTTATTACACGAAATCCTATTTTTTTAGAACGCGTTGAAGGTGTAGGCATTATTGGTAGAGACGAAGTAATAAATTGGGGTTTATCAGGACCAATGTTGCGAGCTTCCGGAATACAATGGGATCTTCGTAAAGTTGATCATTATGAGTGTTACGACGAATTGGATTGGGAAGTCCAATGGCAAAAAGAAGGGGATTCATTAGCTCGTTATTTAGTCCGAATTGGTGAAATGACAGAATCCATAAAAATTATTCAACAGGCTCTAAAAGGAATTCCGGGGGGGCCCTATGAGAATTTAGAACTTCGATACTTTGATAGAGAAAGGTATCCAGAATGGCATGATTTTGAATATCGATTCATTAGTAAAAAACCTTCTCCTATTTTTGAATTGCCGAAACAAGAACTTTATGTAAGAGTCGAAGCCCCAAAGGGTGAATTGGGAATTTTTCTGATAGGGGATCAGAGTGGTTTTCCTTGGAGATGGAAAATTCGCCCGCCGGGTTTTATCAATTTGCAAATTCTTCCTCAGTTAGTTAAAAGAATGAGATTGGCTGATATTATGACAATACTAGGTAGCATAGATATCATTATGGGAGAAGTTGATCGTTGAAATGATAATTGATACAACGGAAATACAAGATATTAATTCTTTTTACAGAGTGGAATCTTTAAAAGGGGTCTATGGAATTATATGGGCGCTTGCCCCTATTTTGACTCTTGTATTGGGAATCACAATAGGCGTATTAGTAATTGTATGGTTAGAAAGAGAAATATCCGCAGGGCTACAACAACGTATTGGACCTGAATACGCCGGTCCTTTAGGAGTTCTTCAAGCTCTAGCAGATGGGACAAAACTACTTTTCAAAGAGAATCTTCTTCCATCTAGAGGAGATACTAGTTTATTTAGTATCGGACCATCCATAGCAGTCATATCCATTCTGCTAAGTTATTTAGTAATTCCTTTTTACTATCGTCTTGTTTTAACCGATCTCAATATCGGAGTTTTTTTATGGATTGCGGTTTCAAGTATTGCTCCCATTGGACTTCTTATGTCAGGATATGGTTCAAATAATAAATATTCCTTTTTAGGTGGTCTACGAGCTG